AGTCTTGAAACTAAGGGTCTGAAAGAGTTCTCTTTCTCTTGCCGGACTCGTCAATGAAGTCTGAAGTCAAGAAGCGGTGTCAACTCTTGGCCTCGGAACTTCTGTGCCGTTAGCTGCGAACTCAACTCTTTTGTCATCGGCTCATCTCCTGATATTTAATGAAGTGGGCTCATACCTGACTCGCGCAAAGACGGACCTTCTCCTTCTGTTAGACCTCATCCATTGTCGCTTTCATTGAACTAGTACTCGTTGCTTACTTTGATGAGTCTGAAACACCTCCCTATCTTCCAATAACGTATGTATATAGGAACTGCTTCATTGCTCCTTTCTTCACTCTGATATGGAATCATCTTTCCGGAAAGTGATTTGATAATATGAATAGACGGGCAGAAAAACTCTAATCGAGGTAAATTTCCGAGAAGTCCAGTTCTGGTTTGATACCAGTCTCAGGGTCCAACTCCTCTAATACAAGGAATGTGTCCGCATCGTACCGAGCTTTGCTCGGGAGGCCCTGGATTCACAACAACTATGTTGTCCCCTCCACTTTTCATCAGTGCTTCAAATACAAAGCAGATGGTGATCAGAAGATGGTGACTTAATTCTCAGTTAAAGAATCACACTATGCTGACGAAAAATCTTTCGTCGATAGTGAAGAGGCGACATCTACATCTACATCCACACCCCAGTCGGAAAAAAGAAAGAATAGAAGCCTAAGAGTAGTCCTAAGCGGTCTTCAAAACCGGTTAAAGGACCCGTATTGGGGAAGCGACTCTGGGTCAGACGATGATGAGGTACTACCGAAGCCAAGTCCTCCTTCTCAGAGTCAACCAAAGCTGCCAGAAAGGGTTACTGCACCTCTGACTAAGGTCCAGGTGTCAAATGTCGAAAACCTAAAGACATTTGTCGTTAAGCCAAGAAATAAGGGGCAAAAGGGGATTCTTTATTACAAAAGCTCCCCGCAACCCCTTTCACATGATGACATTAACATTGAAGAGGAACATGTCACTTCCAGCCAGACAAGCTACAATGGGTTTTTGCGACCCTAGGATAAAGCAAATCATGGAACGGGAAGGAAGTAAGGCATTGGAATTAGGAAATAGCATTTATCCCAAGATAGCGGTAGCAAGTCTTCTGTGGAGGCTAGGAGTAGGAGTAGCAATAGGGAAGGAAAGGCAAGAAGAGCCCTTTCTATTGTAGTGGAAACCATGCCTTTCCCACTTGATTCGAAAGCGCCCCTGTCCTCTCTTCCTTCCTGCTTTCTTACGACAACTACCTATTGTCTATATCATCCTGAAAGAACAAGGTTATCTAGAATCGTCCCTTACTCCATTTCTTTCTGTTAAAGGAAAGCCCATGCCTTGACTTGCTTCACGCTGTACTTACTGCTTGCTTACATGCTTACTTGGAACTGAACTCTCATGATTATTTATCATAAAGAAATAAAAGAGCGAGATGTGCCTCCATGAAGGCCTTCTCTTCAGAGAACCCCTCAAGGAATGGTTGACCTAGGCTAAAAGAAGCGCTGCTTTCTTCTCAGCTCGCTTAGGGCTTGGAAGATTCTTCGCTAGCGAATCAATCGTACGTAGTAGTTTTTTTCGTTCTATCTATTCTAGATTGGGTTGGTGAATGGAATTCTTATCTGAAACTCCATTACTTTGGAGCTTGCTTCGCATAGGCTACACAGAAGTCACGGAACTCTTCTTTTAAGAGTCAAAAAAGTAGCAGCAATAGCCTTTTTCAACTATGCCTTTCGTCTTTCGCCCGCTACTTCATCGCCTGGTCTCGATGAGAGCCTAAACTAAATCAGTTAAGCGGCTTCCTTTGAGGAAAGTCGGTCTTTTTGGTTAAAAAATGGATTATCCTTTCTCTACGCAACCCAGGGCTTTCACCCACCCGAACGGAGTCGAACCTTCACTGCCTTTCCTCGGCTCACTTCACTTGCTTGACAGGTTAGAATCCAGCTAAAGATAGGAGTGGATATTGCACTTGCACAGCAGAAAACAGCGGTTGTAGATGCAGCGGATTTAGTTCAATGCCATGCTTATTGAATGCCTCCCACGCGTACTTCATGCCAAAGCTTCTCGTTCGATCCCTTTCCCAAGCGTAGAAGGGGTATCGGAAGATCTCTGCTTACCTTAGATAGAGGAGCTACTCTAATAGCTTATGGGAGCTACTTGGCACGCTTGGCCCTAGATTATTTAAGGATACTCACTAGCATAGCAGACTGGCGCTATACAGACAGCTATTCTAGACTGCATAGACTAATGCTTGCCTTCTTGCTTATTCCTTCCCTCTAACCATAGTCTTGCTTGCCACTTGCAAAGAAAGAGCTTTCTAGAGTCAAGTAAGGAGAGATTCACTATCTTCCGAATCATGCCTTACCTGAATGCCAGTCTTTCTTGTCCTTATTATAAGATTCAACTCTGACTAAGCAAAGAATCCAGATAGGAGAGTGAGAGAGTTCTATCCTAAGTAATGAGATGAGCTTGATTACGCACCTGATTGACTCTTAGTTACTGAAAGCGCTGATGAACTATCTTCCTTATTTTAAGAGGATGTAACTCGGATTCCTCCTTCACGGCTTGAAGCTTAAGGGCTATCGGAATTCCCTTTCAATTCAAACTTTCTCGAGTCACCCTAACGTAACGGCTAACAGAACTTGGCTAACTTCTTACTGAATGCCGTACTGAGAGTTCTCTCGGGACGAGCTCTTAGCGATTAGTCAGTCCGGGTCCAGCTAGTCTTGCACTTTCAGACCGGTCCTTCAAACAAAGGCTTAGTAAGCACAGATTCCCTATAAATATAAATTCCTATAAAGACCGATCATCGCTTCCTTCCCCGACCCTTCGAATGATTGATTCAGTGTGAGAATAGACTCTCTCTGGTAGAACAAAAAAGCCCTTACTTGTGCTTTAGAACAGCAGGGCTCTAGTTCTTTCTTTTGTTATTTCGATCCGTAAGTAAGAGTAAGAACCTATCCAGCTGAGCACGATCTAGGCTACAAAGGCACTTACGCTCAGAAGGTGGCCCAGCTCACTTCGCGGCAACGACATCCATCCAACGAGATGTGCTTCGGGAAATTCACCATAGGTGATGTCCGCAAACGTCTGCATGCACCCAGCTAGATTTAAGATATATGTATGGTTGAAGGGAGCTGACAGGGAGTCAACAAGGGAATATTGCACCCCCAATCTCGATCTACCGCCGGTTGGATGTCGTAGTCTTTCCACTCATCTAAGTCAGCACCATAACCCCATTTATCTTATGGAAAAAACGTTACAGGTCAATAGTTAAGCTATGATGGGTTCGTCGAGCTTTGATCCCATTCCGAAGCGTTCTGCTCATTGAGTTTTGTAATAAGGTTCCGGTCTTTGTTCGGTGAATCTCGAGGTCTTTCAGATCTCAACCGAAGGGCCCGAATTCAACGATTTCCATATCCTGTTGATATTTCTTTATTCTTCTTATTCCCATCATGCGCTAAGCACACCAGATGATCCACAAGAATGGTGCAAGGATTCGACCCTATAACCGTACCGTCCATCCTACCCTGTTGGTGGCCGGGTTAGCACCTCTCGTCGCCTCTTTTTTCCAACCCTCCACCAGGATTAGCATTTCCCAACAAAGCTACCAGCGAGAAAACAGGTCTTTTGTGAGATTTCATTTCAATGATCAGCGGAAGTCTAGCTATGGATCTCCTTATTTCCATCCTATCTACTAATTTCGTTTTTTTCAAGCATTTTTCGAAAATCTTTCTCGATTGGCCCCAACTTCATAGATCAGCACACCGAGCCCCTTGCTATGGGCAGAGTTTGATAAAAATTTGTCTTGGGCACGTGGCTCCTGTGAACTTGGAACTCTGTCGAGTATCGATTCAACTCTTCTCCACTGGTTCGCCTACTCGTATGTGCCGTCTAGGGGCTCATCAGAAGCAAGAACTTCTACCTTGTCAACTAGCTCAAGATTTGAAGGTAATTCGTAGTTCGCTAACATTCACTCACCTGGAATACTTCCACCTATCGGCTCAGAATTCCATTACGCCCAGTTAACTCACTGCTTTCGCGGATTCGCTAAGCAACTGAAAGAAAAAAAAGACTTTAAATAAAAAAAATAGGTGTCCATGCCACCAACCAACTCCTGAAAGAAAAACAAGAGCTTATCCGGCAAACCAGTATAAGTACCCATCGAGTCGAGCAATGATCAGGGGTCAGTTTCAACCTTAGACAGTGAGAGATCAACCGCAGATGGAAGACTACTCCAGCCTAAAAGGAACATACAGTCTTAGGGTTAGGGGGGAATCCTCAACAAAAGCGAAAAGATCAACAGAAAGCCTATATCTATTAAAGTAGCTCGCATGCAAGGAGTTCGTTTCCGTTCCCTCCCCTGCTGCTGGTGGTGCCAATCTAATGCTGCTAAGATTGGTTCAGTCGCTAGCGAAAGGAAAAGGCTCCTACTCACTTTAGTAGCTCTACCGGACCAGACAAAGGCAAAAGACAAAGAAAGAGGCGGGCAAGTAGTGGAAACTCTTAGATAGGAACGTTCAGCGATTGAATTGCCTTCAGTAAATCTAACCAGCTAAGCTACCTAAATAACCTTTCTAATTAAGAAAGGGCAGTTCTGTCGATTCCCAATCTCGAAACTGAAAGTGCGAAGTCACAAGCTGATGAGCTATATGTGAAGTTAAAAAATCCAGTTAAAAAAGAAAATATATAGCTTGATAGCTGAAACTGGAACTCGAGCCGAAAATGGAAATGGTTGGAACGGTCCCGGCTGCTAACCACGTTTCGCTTTATTGCAAAATCGGGAAGTGAGGGAGAGGCTTTCACTCACGGAGTTGCGACTCCTACGGACCCTGGTTCCGAAAGGACTCTATATGGATAGGTTCGGGGCTACCCATTTGACAGTCACTCAGACCCTATAAGGACACGGTAGGGCAAGCCGAGTGCAGGGAGGTGTGGTTATTTTCATACATTTCTCCTTTCCTTACTGCTTCCTTCATTCTGTGGTTTTGAGTTCCCTTTGCCATTCTTCTCCGAAGTTGGCTAATCTTCCAACCAAGTAGTGAGAATATGAAAGGTCAGCATGTAGATGATGCCGTTATCAGGTCTTCGAATTGAGTTGGAAGACGATCTTTGGGCCATGTAGCGTTTTGGACAGCTTCCCTTGTTAAGGAGTATAGTGTATTAAGCATGGGATTCACCACTCCTATATATCGATTGTCTACCTTGCCCATGACCGGCACCCTTTTTCCTTCCTCACCCTTGACTTTCTCTTTCTGGGACTCTCTATTTTCGCTTTCGACTAATTCGGGAACCAGTCTTCCACGCCACCTGTGGTTTCCGGGCATGGTCGTTCTGCTTGGGACATTTCTGCTTGTTCTTCTGTACGGCCATATGACAAGTCATTTGCGAACATTTCGGGAACCTTTGGTTGTCTTTTTGTTCCAAACATCGCATCCAGTATTGCTGGTTTCTTTTTAAAAGAGCTAGCTCATTAGCTATCTGTGAGTGGGGCTTGTTGAAAGCATCTACTCGAGTGTATCGAGAAACGTACCGTACCAGTCATCTCAACATTCCAAATTCCTATGTTTCTAGCCAGCAGCCTATTACGTAAACAGCTTTGTCAACTAAGACATATACATTGGAAAACGAATCCTCATGCCAGGTTCAGTAAATCTAAATCGCAGGAGAAACCTGTGGTGGGGAGAGGGGGAAGGCGACGGCTTCCCTCTACCTTCCATCGGCTTAGAAGTGAAAAGGCGGGGGGCCGGTGATCAGAGAGTGTAGAAAGAAGAGAAGTGAGTCTCAGTGAGGACTTCTCCCTCCCCGTCCGCTATTCATGCTTGGGCGTCGGGGCTATCTTTCAAATTCGAATGATTACTTAATTAGCCTTTCTTCTTCTAAGGACTGATTTACTGATTGTGGCAGTCTTTATTCGTAAGAATGGAATCTGTATGCTTTTCTTTTTTTCTGCTATCGATAGCTTTGAAGAAAGGAATGAAGAAGAACTAGGTTCAGATAATATCCTCAGCAGGGACGATTCCAGTACTTATATTACTAGAGCAGTTTACAAACTTTGCTAATAATAGCTCACTCTCCTTGACTTTAGAAAGGAAATCTGGACATGTGACTGATCCCACCATGTTCGGCTCACGCAAGGCTTGCTTGCATCCTGAGATGGGAGAACTGGCCGAGATGAGGGTCAGCGCCCGTACTAGCCCTTGACTAAGCGAAAGCGCTAATGGATGGTAATTTCTTAGTTCTTATACTAAGGGTGAGCTTACGAAGCTTCAAGCTAGGCTTTCCCTCCATTATAGATTAGTTCTTTACCTAGGCTAGTAAGATCAGGAAGGAGACATTGAAATCAAGAAAGATAAAGGAACGGGATAAGATAGTCGCTTACAGAAGGGCAGAGAGATCTTATTCAATGCGATAGAAATAAGGCTTGACAAATGGAGCGAGAAAGCGGTAGATACCATTCCCAAATGCATACACAGTCAAGTTTCCACAATGAATCCCAGAATGGCTAGGTCAGTATGCCCATGCTTTGGAATAAGCTAAGCTCCTATGGTATGGGCCGGTACACTGCCACTGCGGCGGATGACACAGCTTGGTACCTTTACTGCGCCGATCCATTTTTGTTCTTCTCAGCGGGCTAGGGCCCCTCTGCGATTGCACGACCTTTCCTCACCAGCAGAAAAGAAATCCAATCCAAGACCGACTCCGATCCGCCTAGAGTTGATGGCAGCCTAATTCTTTCTCCCTAAACATATATAGAAATAGGAGTAACGACGGGAATGGGACAGGTCACGACTACGTGTTTGACTCCGGCCAGAGAGTGATTTTGTCCAACTACTACTCCAACTCGAGCTCTTAGCCCAGCAAGGTTCAGACCGAACATCGCCGACCCTAGAGGTCCACTCTAAACCAGGAATTCCTACTATTAAAATTCTCAAGTCATACGATTTTCATACGGGCCCGTATCTCCTTCTTTTTTGAGCCTGCCTTGAGCGGGCATGGAAGTCCCTCTTCTTATCAAGCAGGAAAGCCCGCGTATTCTTATTAGAATGTCCATTGGAGCTTGACCTCCGGTGAGGCTTCTTTCCTTTCATAAGGGAGGCTCTTTCCATGCTCGGCTAATTGAACCAAAAACAAGTTTCGGATCGATAGAGCGTTTAGCTTGGATTGAAGACGCGAGAGTGAGGGTCGATTTCATTTCAACTCTAAAGGCTTTTCTTTAGCAAGGTATAGGATGGCGGAGCGTAGTGAACGAATGCAAAACAATAGGATGAGCTCGACCGGAATGAAGATCATAACCTGAGGGCGACGGAGCGTATGCCCAGAATCCAAACCGTGGAAATGTCACACTGCCACTGAGAGGTGCGATCCTGGCTCGATACGGAACCCCTTTTTAGCCAATCAATTGCAATTGCGAGGTCCGTCCTTTTCCTACAGGACTAAACTAGAAAGTGTTTGAGTTCGCCAGCAGTAGGACTATCTGAAG